ATCAATCACATATATATAATGTACAATGTACATAGTGTCCCAATTTTTTTTCTTTGTTTCATCTAGTTGATTTGTATTGGTTCCAATCAATCTGAAATAATCAAAAGGCAACTCTTATTCTTCCGATTCGAATTTTTTTATTTCTGATGATTTTCAAGACCAATCCCGGTATCATATTAAAAAAAATCAAATAATCTTTTTAGCATTCCGTAATTGATTAAATAGTTGACAGATGATCTAGGGGTTCTATGGGAAACTTTTTCTTATTTCGAAAAGATTAGGAAAACGATTTTTATCATTTGAACAATGATATGAAATGAAAGCATAAATCCAATTTCGAAACAAAAATAATAAACCAAATAATAAAACAAGAGGTAAGCACCTAATATGTGACTCGCCTAAGGCAATGGCAATATCTTATTATGTGTAGTATCTCCTTAGACAACTACTATGTCTATCTTGTTTCCTATAGAACGTGTGTATCCGCTTAATAACTAATAAAAAAACGGGTTCCGCGGTTCCTCATTGTCCATATATAACTTTGGTAAGAGCCAGTTCATCGAAATCGAAATTTTAGAAAGAATTCGGTTGGAAGAAATTTCCTATTATTTGTATTCCCTTGACTTTAAAAATACGAACATGGGAATAATTCAAATATTTGTTTAATTGAAAGAGTATTTTCTATTTCTATATTATCCATAGAATACATTACTCCACTCGAATACACTAGAATTCCGAAATGCAGATATTTTTGAATTCCATTTCGAAATGGAATTAATGAATTAAATAGAAAAATGAAAACAATTTCAGAACCCATTTATAAATATAAAACAATTGATACAGTTTGATTTTCGTTTTTTCCCTCAACTCAATTAGTAGTACCTTTAGAGTCCACTTCTGCCCCATACTACGAGGGAAAGGGAAAATGTAAAGACTACCATTAAAGCAGCCCAAGCGAGACTTACTATATCCATGTAAATTCTGTCTCCTATCTCTATCAATATGAAGGAATTATTTCATTATTGTTATTGTTCACTAATTATTATAGTATTGTTCACTAATAATAGTATAGTGGAATCACTAGCACAGAGTCAAAAAGGGATTCTGGCCTAACATCATTGACGAAAGAATCCAATAAATCAAATTATAACATCTAACAAGTTCTTATATGATTTCTAGTATAATCAGAAAACATTAAGCACAAACAAAATATCCGGAGACACCCTTGGAAGTATTAAGGGAATGAATGTTACTAACGGGTAGGAATAATAAGACCCATGGTTTATTTTGTTGCCCTCCATTTCATTAAGTAAAATATATATAGAACCAAGATGGATCACTTCGCATACTCTTATTTCCATTTGATCTAATCCTTACCGTCTCCCGATTGCCTCTGTAAAACAATCGGAAGACAGCCTCTTTCACAATTCAATTCTTTCACTAGGGGTTGCCGAAAAGAAAGAATTCTTTTTTATAAATTTATATATAATTATATTAAATACAAAAATTATTAAATATAAATAAAATAATTAAATAAAAATCAAAATTGAAAATAGAAATTAAAATAAAAAATAATCAAAATGATAATCAAATAAAAAAAAAGAAAGCCAATTAGTTATTCAATCTAACTAATATTGAATAAATGCCGGAGCGCTCATATACTTTCATGAGTCCGTATACAAAGTTTATTCCGCCCCTTCCCCCAACTAAAAATGGAATTCAATTCTCTGTCCGATCTATCCCTATCCAATCTAATTCAAGACCCGGTCAGTAGATGGACATTACATTAGTAGTGGAGTGGAAGAACTATCATATCAAGGTTTACCGATTCCTTTTCACTACTAGAATCTTTCTTGAATACGAGACACAAGGATTTATAGCATTTTAAAGAAAAAAACCAGCAGATGAATCAAGCAAGTCTCAAGAGTCCTTTTCCCCCGCCTGCTTCTGCTGGAAAAAAAATTGTAAAGTTTTATATCAATAAAACGGAATAAGCAATTTTGTCGATCAGGCGACACCCGGATTTGAACTGGGGAAAAAGGATTTGCAGTCCCCCGCCTTACCGCTCGGCCATGCCGCCAAAATGATACAAAATAAATATATGAGAATATCCCCCCCAAAAAAACAAAAAAGGGGGTTCGAAACTTCTTTTTTTTTTATTTGTTTGTATCTTCAATTCTGTTTTCCTTAATCCCATTCTTAAAAGAGACCCTTCCCCCCTTTTTCTATTGAAAAAACAAACGTGCACTTTCAGTCAAAAAAAGCTCAAATTCAAGACAAATCGGAACCATTAACTATTAATTCATGAACGATTCTTGAATTTGAATTTAAAAGAAAAATGGTTTTTTCCAAATTGAGACATAACAAATCTTATTTTTCAAGAAAAAAAATCCTTTTCCATTTCAATTATAACAGCAATTATCAGTATATGTAAAGCCTAGAACATAAATTGTTACACAGATATTATCTAATCGGGTATCTTATCGGTCTATAATGCCTA